TAATATTCCAAAGCTTTCGTATGTTCTCCGTTACTTGTGTGGATAAGTCCTATGTTATAAAGTATATAACTTCGGTCATAGGGATCAATTTCTAGTCGCATAGCTTCATAATAATTCTGCAAAGCTTCCGCATAATTGCCTTCGGATTGCGCTGACATCCGTTACGGTCGTCATTCAATTCAAAGAATCTCCGTTCCAGAACCGTACATGAGATTTTCATCTCATACGGCTCCTCTCTTATGTGCATAATGAAAATATTCTCATTATGAACTGAACAGGGCTGGTGTTTTTACACGAAATCTCTAGCCAACCTTCCTGCAAGAGATCCTTTCTTAACATCGAGCATCTTGGTACTAGAGAGAAATGATAACTCCAACAATTTCTTTGTTCTCAGCGCCCTCGAATTTCCGGGAATGAGTCACTTCAACAGCCTTCGACGGTTCTACGGGTATCCAAAATACAAACACGATGGATGTTTGTTGTCCCAACCATTCTTCGTAGTCCCGAGCCTGCTAAGGAAAGGGATAATGTCTCACAAAGTTTTTGTTTATGGATTCCCGGGTGTAGTGCTTCTTCCCCTATGCTGCCTATTGGTACTAGTAGCGTAGGATTGACCTGTAATAACGAACCGATAGGTATAAACCTTCGCTCAATACTAGAATCGACAATTCAAACTTAGTATCTGAGGCTGCATTAATCGAGGATACACAACAGAAGGAGTTGTTCTATTTCCAAACTTTACCTTCAACAAGCGTAGATTTCTTTTTCTTTTTATCCCGATCCCGAATCGCGTGTCTTTCTCGTAAGACTAAGAGGAATAAAAAAATCAAATCGCACCATCTCTGTAATAGGTAAATGCCTCTTTTTCTCCTGAAGTTGTCGGAATTATTCGTAATAATATATTGGCTACAATTGAAAAGGTCTTATCAATAAAATTTCCATTTATCCGCGGTCTAGGCATAGGCAGCAATCCATTCGAAAATTCTTAGCACTCCCTCTCGCTCATGGAAACAGGATCCCACAACGAAAAGAATAGTACAGTACGAAATAACATAAAAATAGAGTCATTCAAAATTCAAAAAAAATATGTGCCTTCTATTCAACTATTCACTATTCAAATTGTTCCTTTTCACAGGAATTGATAAGAACAAAAAACAAAATATTGCAACCCGATTCGATTTCATTCTAATGGAATCGTATAACCAACGAAGGAAACGAGGCCGATGACATTGAAGTTACAGATTAGAAGAACCCACGAAATTTTGATGGAATTAGGATCCAAAGAAGAAAAAGGATCGAATACCCATAATCAGTCTATGATGAGAAGAGAATAACCCCCTATTTTATTTTGTCTTGTGTACATAGCGGGGATACACGAGACAATCCAAATAGAAAAACAATCCCATAGAAAAGATAGTTTCGGAATTTGTACTAGATCGATGGCCTAGAGGTTTGTTGTTGATAACTCGAAACCTGGATTGGAAAGGAGTTTGAGAAGTCTTAGGGTATCGAATCGTAGTCTAACTAGAATGATGATCTAAAGAGATCCATTAATCCGCGTCTATAAAATATAGATCCCTCAATCGGGCGATTTGTTCGAATTTCAAATTTCGTGATTGAATCGGGAAGAAAGGGATACGCCGACAAAGAAGAGAACCTTGTTTTGGCAAAGAGGAAGAGTTAACCGTTTTCGCAAGTAAAGCAATTTTCTCTTTATCTCGGGAGCCTCGAAGGAAAGATCTTTCTTTGACTTGGATCAAAAATTTTCTATTTTGATAGCTTTTTATCGTTAGAGTTGATTAGTCGGACCTACCCAATAATTCAGATAAATGACTCGCAATTCACTCGGTTTTTGGGTCATAATCATTATGTAGGAGAGATGGCCGAGTGGTTCAAGGCGTAGCACTGGAACTGCTATGTAGGCTTTTGTTTACCGAGGGTTCGAATCCCTCTCTTTCCGTACCTTCACCCAACGCACCGATCTTACTAACCACAATAGATCAAATAAGAATCGATATTAGTCTTACATACAGTTAGACCGTTCTTTGATATAGATTCTCTATTCCTAATGGCTGTGGCACGTAAAAGACTGGAAAGAAAGGGGGAGATAAGGAAAGAAAATCTCCCTCTCGATCTATGCTACCGAAATAAGAGAAAAATACGGCTCAAACCCTTCTTTCTCTTAACCTTGGGTTAATTTACTTCGCCGAAAGGGAAAAAGTTGTCCGCATTTTACCTTATTACTTTATCTTATTAATCTTATTAGAAAAATTTTTTATTTTTGTTTGGTTTAAGTCTGACGAGAATAATATTCTACGACTCGCAATTCATTTATTTTCAAACCGACCCATTTACTATCTATTATTTGATTGACTAATCCTTTATATTGCACCGGGTCAAGAGTTAAATGGTTTGGTAATTCCTTGTGAGGAGAGGAATCGAGAGAATTTTGAATTAGAACTTTAGATTTTCCGTCATCCTTTGCCGTAATAGTATCTCGGGGTTTGCAGCGATAACTTGGTATGTCTACGATCCGACCATTTACTAAAATATGTCGATGGTTAACTAATTGGCGAGCTCCCGGAATCGTCGGAGCCATACCCAATCGAAAAATAATGTTATCCAAGCGCATTTCAAGTAATTGTAGTAAAACCTGACCCGTCGGACCTTTGGCCTTTCCGGCGATACGAACGTATTTAAGCAATTGCCGTTCTGTAAGACCATAATGAAAACGCAATTTTTGTTTTTCTTCTAGGCGAATACGGTATTGGGACCTTTTCCGAGCCGCCGCTTGGTTTTTGCGATCCTTTCGGTCTTTGGGACTTTTATTAGTTAGGCCCGGTAAAGCCCCCAGCCGGCGTATTTTTTTGAAACAAGGTCCTCGGTAACGTGACATAAAGACTCCTTCCTCTTATTTATATTTCACTCTTATTGATGAAATTTCATTTTACAGAATAAAACTAAACTCAAACTGAACTAAATGAGAAATGAAGTGAAATTGACTCAAATGTATTATTCAAGAATAACGAGATGAATTGGAGAAAGAAATATCCAGTTCTTTACTTTAATATTCTCTATATAGATATAGAAAAAGAAAAGGATCTTTTTATGTCCTAGTTGGAAGTTCCTATAACCTAATAGAAATCGATGACTTTTAGCAAAAGCGGAAGACATTTTTTTCACTAGTCTTTGACATTCTCAATGATGAAAAATCAAAAAAAGAAAGAGAGAAAAGCCTACTATCGGAATCGAACCGATGACCATCGCATTACAAATGCGATGCTCTACCTTCTGAGCTAAGTAGGCTGACATACGAAAAATTCGACACGCCTAGGAATTCAATAAACTCTCAGAATCCTTGCTTGCTATTAACTATTAGAATACAATTTTTTTTTGAAATTCTGAGCTATTCATAATAAATATGAATCAAAAACAAGAAAATATAGAATTTCAAAAAATCTGAAATCTTATAGAACATAACGATTCATTTGGGCCTATCGAATTTCGACTTCTTTCTCACAATAATATTATAGATTATTGAATAAGAAATGAATAAATATTCAAAATTTTTTGTTTTTGAATTCAACCGACATTTGAAATTCTTTTGATTACCCTTCTCTCTTTTCTTCCCTATCATCTATCTTGCAAATTCTACTTCGTGAATGGAATTCTTAGTTATAACAAATGAAACATGCCGCCGCTTTCATTCGGAAATTAGGACACAAAATAGACCGTTTAAGTAACGGAAATTACATAGAAAAGTGATCGGACGGAGGACAGATAGATACATGGGATGGATCCACTTATATTGAATTGTAGAGACATAAATGATAAAATCGTTTTTGATTGGACCAAAAAGCAAAGATGAGAAAAGACTTTTTCGAGATAGCAATAAGTCGCTACTAAATTCAATAGTGCCGGTAGAAATAAAAGACAAGTGGGAAGGACATCACAGTGAGATCCTAATCTCAAAGGGGGATATGGCGAAATTGGTAGACGCTACGGACTTAATTGGATTGAGCCTTGGTAGGGAAACTTACTAAGTGAGAACTTTCAAATTCAGAGAAACCCTGGAATTAAAAAAATGGGCAATCCTGAGCCAAATCCCGTTTTCTGAAAACAAGGTTCGGAAAGCGAAAATCAAAAAGGATAGGTGCAGAGACTCAATGGAAGCTGTTCTAACAAATGGAGTTGATTGTCTTACGTTGGGAAAGGAATCTTTCTCTTGAAACTTCAGAAAGAGTGAAGGATAACCCTATATAATATACATAGGTAAGGTATGCGTACTGAAATACTATAAAATATCAAATGATTAATGACGACTCGAATCTGTATTTGTTATATGAAAAATGGAAGAATTCGTGTGAATCGATTCAGATTGACGAAGGAAGAGACAAATCATTCACTCCAGAGTCTGATAGATCTTTTTAAGAATTGAGTTATTGGACGAGAATAAAGATAGAGTCCCATTCTACATGTCAATATTGGCAACAATGCAATTTATCGTAAGAGGAAAATCCGTCGATTTTAGAAATCGTGAGGGTTCAAGTCCCTCTATCCCCAAAGAGCCCATTTCGCTGTCTAACGCTTGAGTCTATCCTTTTCTTTATATTGATCCTTTTTTTCGTTAGCGCTTCCAAATTCCTTCTCTTTCCCATTCACCTACGCTTTTACAAACCGCTCTGAGCGGAAAGGTTTTTCTCTTCTCACGAGTTTTGTGGGATAGAGTATACATGTACAAATGAACATCTTTGAGCAAGGAATTCCCATTTGAATGTGAATGATTCACAATGGAGATTTTTATTCATCCTGAAACTTACTAAGTTGTTCTTTTGACGATCCAATAAATTTCGGGACCTGGACGAGACTTTCTAATATCCTTTCAATTGACATATACCCAACTTCTCGAGTAAAATGAGGATGCAGTATCGGGAGTAGTCGGGATAGCTCAGCTGGTAGAGCAGAGGACTGAAAATCCTCGTGTCACCAGTTCAAATCTG